ATAAAAAAAATCTTAGATGGTTTAATCTCATCTTTTTTAAATTTGCAATTTAAATTTTTGTTAAGATTTTTTACATGCAATGTAGTATATCATCTATTTTAAATAAGGGGCGACGACCGGCTGTCTCATCTATTGACCCATAGGAGAGTAACAAAGGGTCATACTAAGTCATGTTCACATCTACTAATGTATAAATTCGGAAAGAAAAAGGAGAAATGGAAACATTTTGCTCAAATATAAGACAAATAAGAAAATAGTGGGAAATTTGACAAGTAAAGTCTGGCATAACGTTTCCTTTTATATATCCAGATAACCGATAGACATGAGTTTGAAACGAAATAAAATTAAAATAGATTAATTTGTTAAAATTCATTTTTCAACTTGGCAGAATATATGCAATAAATTTAGAATTTAATTATGAAAACTTTCAGTTGAAATAAGACTTTTAGAAAAATTTTCTTTTTTATATTTTCAAAATATATACTTAATTAATAGTTAAAAAGTCTATGTTAAAGGAATTAAAATAAACATTAAAAAATATATTCTTGTATAAATTTTTCTTATGAAATCGTAAGGATATTCAATTGGTATAGCCCCAAGGTATGTTAATATTAAAAAGCAATTTACCAAAAATCAAAATAAGATTTTATTTAAATTATTAAAATAAAATGAAGATATTTTTTTGTTTACGGAGAATGAAAATCTAATAATAATAATAATTGATATTATTAAAGCAATTACTCCCCCCAATTTATTAGGAATGGAACGTAGAATTGCATATGCAAATAAGAAATATCACTCAGGTTGAATGTGGGGGGGAGTAATTATTGGATTGGAAATATTAAAATTTTCTGCGTCTATTAAATTATAAGGATAAATGATTACAACTATAGAAAATATAATTAAAATTATGAAAATTCCTAAAATATCTTTAACTCTAAAATAAGGATGAAAAGGAATTTTATCGATATTTATTGAAATCCCTAATGGATTTCTTGATCCTTTTTCATGAATTAATATAATATGAATAAAAACTATGAATAATAAAATAAAAGGAAGAAGAAAATGAAGGGAGAAAAATCGAATTAAAGTATTATTATCTACAGAAAACCCTCCTCAAATTCAATAAGTTATTGATCTTCCAATATAAGGGATAGCAGAAATTAAGTTTGTAATTACGGTTGCACCCCAAAAGGATATTTGTCCTCAAGGTAAAATATACCCTAGAAAAGCTGTTCCTATTAAAATAAAAATAATTATAATTCCAGATAGTCATACTTTTAAAAAATGAAAAGAAGAGTAATAAATTCCTCGTGCTACATGGAAATAAAGAAAAATGAAAAATAATGAAGCCCCATTAGCATGAATGGACCGAATTAATCATCCATTATTAACATCTCGTTGAATATGGGAGATTATTGAAAATGCTGTTGAAATGTCTCTTGAGAAATTTATTGATAAAAATAAACCTGTAATAATTTGTCTTATTAAACAAAAACCTAATAAAGAGCCGAAATTTCATATATATGAAATATTAGATGGTGTAGGTAAATTTTTAATTGGATAAATTAATTTGTTAATTGACATAAGTTAATATATTATATTATATTAAATATATTTTTTAATAGGACAATTAATTCAATTTAAATTTTTTGAAATAATTATTAAGGAAATAATAAGAAAAATTATTATTATAATTAATATATTGGTAAAATATATTGAATAGATTTTATTAATATTGATTATTTCAAAATTTATTATGCATATTGGAAAAGAAATAATAATTGTTATGAAAACTGAAAATATAATTATTTTTTTATTAATAATTATTTTATAATTAGGACATAATCTGATTATATATATAAAAATAATTAACATTCCCCCCAAAATAATCAAAATTATTAATAACGAAATTAATGAAAATTGGAAGATATAGTAAAACGATATTGAAAGAAATAATGTTAATAAGATTAAGGAAATTAATATTGAAATTGGGTTAGATATTGATATACATAAAATTCTTATTATAATAATTATTTTAATTTCAGAAAATAATATATGGAAAAAGTATATAAATTTTGGAGATTTATTGAGATAAAATCTTTTCTGAAATTGAAAGAAAATTTCTAGTTTGATTTACAAAATCAATATTTTATATAAATTATTTCAACTTATGATAATTTCAATTATAATTTTATATGTTATTGGTTTACTATCTTTATTTGTAAATCGTTACCAAATAATAATAATTTTATTAAGAATTGAATTCATATATATGTCTTTATTATTAATAATATGTATTTATTTTTCTTTTTTTAATATTTTGAGAATTTTTGTGTTTTTAGTAAGTATTGTTTGTGAAGCTGGTTTAGGATTGAGACTATTAGTATTAATAAGTTTTTTTTATGGTAATGAAATAATAAATTCCTTAAATTTGATTAAATGTTAAGTTTACTGTTAATAGGATTTGTAATTATATGCTTAGTTTTTTATTTTAATTCTTACCAATTAATTATTTACTTATTAATATTTTCAATAGTTTCTCTAATAATAAGGTTATTTAATAGAGGAGTTTACATTTCAAGTAATTTTTTTTTAGATTTATTAAGCTTTAGAATAATTAATTTGACTATTTGAATTTCTTTTTTAATATTAATTGCAAGAACTTTTTTAAAATTATTTAAAAATAAGTATTTTTTATTTTATGTAATTTTAATATTAAATTTATTAATAATTTGTTTTTCATCTATGAATTTCATTATATTTTATTTATTTTTTGAATCCGTTCTTTTTCCAATTATTTTAATAATTTTAAAATGGGGAAGACAACCTGAGCGCATTCAAGCTGGATTTTATATATTAATATATACAATTTTTGGCTCTCTTCCTTTACTAATTTTAACAATTTCTTATAAAATTTCTTTAAATATTGTTTTTAATGAATGAATCTTTAGACAAATAGGTTTTATTTTTTTTTTAATAATTTTAGGCTTTTTAGTAAAAATTCCAATGTTTTTTTTTCATCTTTGGTTACCAAAAGCTCATGTTGAAGCTCCTATTTCTGGCTCTATAATATTAGCTGGAGTTTTATTAAAATTGGGATTTTATGGAATCTATCGATTTAAAAGATTTTTTTTTTTAGATTTAATAAATATATCAATATTATTAATTAATATTTCACTTTGAGGGGCAGTTATAATTAGAATTTACTGTCTATTTCAAGTTGATATTAAGGCTTTAATTGCTTATTCTTCCATTTCTCATATAGGAATTTCTTTAGCAGGTTCTTTAACATTTTATTCTTTTGGTTCTTATGGAATATTAATAATAATAATTGGACATGGATTATGTAGATCTGGTCTTTTTTGTTTAGCTAATATAATTTACGAACGATTTTATACACGAAACATTCTTTTAATTAAAGGAATAAATATAGTATTTCCAAATTTAACTTTATGATGATTTCTATTTAGAATCTTTAATATATCAGCACCTTTAACAATAAATTTATTTGGAGAACTATTTTTAAGAGCAAGACTTTTAAAATTTAGAATATTTTTAATAGCCCCTATTATATTACTAATTTTTTTAGCTGCTTGTTACACTATTTATATATATAGTTATATTAATCATGGTAAGGGATGAGTTTTGTTTAGAAATTTTTTAATTTCTGAACGAGAATATTTTTTATTGTTAATACATCTTATTCCTATATGCTTTTGAGTTTTAAAAATTGATTTTTTCATAAAGTGAATTTAAGTTTAATTAGTTTATTAATTAAAATTATAAATTGTGGATTTATAGATGAATTTATTTCATTAGACAATTTTTATTAAATGAACTTTAATACTATTTTTTATTAGAATAATTTTTTTATTATTATTTATAATAATATTTTATTTAAATAATTTCTTAATTTTAGAATATAATCTTTCTTCAATTAATAATTTAGATTTTAAATTATATATAATATTTGATTGGATAAGATGTCTATTTTCATGTATTGTTTTGCTAATTTCAAGAATGGTATTAATATATAGCTATAGTTATATGAGTCATGATAAAAATAAGATTTCTTTCTGTTGAATAGTATTAATATTTGTTTTATCAATGATTTTATTGATTATAATACCTAATGCTTTTATATTAATTTTAGGTTGAGATGGCCTTGGGTTAGTTTCCTATATTTTAGTTATTTTTTATCAAAGAACAAATTCATTTAATTCTGGAATAATAACTATTATTAGTAATCGTATTGGTGATGTAATAATAATTATAATAATTATTTTTGTATTAAATTTTGGAACATTTGATCTAAGAAGAATAGATAATCTTGAATTTATTTGTGAATTATGTATTATTATTGCCGGATTAACAAAAAGAGCTCAAATTCCATTTTCTGCTTGACTTCCAGCTGCTATGGCAGCGCCTACTCCAGTTTCTTCCTTGGTTCATTCCTCAACTTTAGTTACAGCTGGTGTTTATTTATTAATTCGTTTTGATTTTTTATTTCAGATTAAATTTATAAGCGAAATTTTATTAAAAATTTCGTTATTTACTATGCTAATATCAGGAATTAATGCATTTTTTGAAAACGATTTAAAAAAAATTATTGCATTTTCTACACTTAGTCAACTTTCAATAATAATAGTAATTTTATCAATAAATTTAACTAATTTAGCTTTTTTTCATTTAGTTATACATGCTGTATTTAAATCAATATTATTTCTAGGAGGAGGTTTTGTAATTCATAATTTAATAGGAAAACAAGATATTCGAATATTATCAGACTTCTTTTCATTTAGACCTTTAGTTTTAAGATGTATACTAATTTCGTTTTATTCTCTAATAGGCATTCCATTCATTGGAGGATTTTATTCTAAAGATTTAATTTTAGAGTACTTTTTACTAAAAAACTTAAATTTTATTTTATTAATAATTTTTATATTAGGGGTAATCTTTACTTTTTTGTATAATATACGTTTAATTTATTATATATTTTTTAAAGGCACCCTATCAAATATTTTAGTTAAAATTAACTATGATATTTTCATGAAATTTCCCATTTTTTTTTTAACTTTTTTGTTAATTATTGTGGGAAATTTACTTTTTTGGCTTATTATACCTTATTATAGATTAATTTTTATTACTAATTTACAAAAATTATTAAGATTAATTTTAATAACAATAGTTATATGTATAAGAATTTATTTTATAAAGATTAATTATTTAAGCCCCCAAAATTTTGAATTTTTTATAACAATATGGTTTTTATCGAAATTAACAAGATTAATTACTCTTTTTAATAATAAAAATTTTTTATTGATAAGTATAAATGATTGGACATGAGTTGAAATAATTGGCCCTATAGGTATTAAAAGTATATTAACAAAAAATTATAAAATTTCATTTATTATAAAAAGATTATCCTTTTCTAAAATTATTGTATTAACTATATTATTTATTTTATTAATAATTTAATTTTCATAGTTTAATATAAAACATTACGTTGAAAATGTAAAAATATTTTTTTTTTGAAAATATCGGCGGTTAAAAATATCAAAAAATAATATAAGTTTTAATTTAAATTTTATAATTCCAAAAAATGATGCAAATTTTTCTAATTCCAAAAAATGATGCAAATTTTTCTAATTCCAAAAAATGATGCAAATTTTTCTAATTCCAAAAAATGATGCAAATTTTTCTAATTCCAAAAAATGATGCAAATTTTTCTAATTCCAAAAAATGATGCAAATAACTTTAGGTGTAATTGCACAAAAAATTTTGAATTTTTAAGAAATAATTAACTTTATTAAAGTTAAATAGTAAAAGTATAAATTTACATGTTTTATCCTATCAAGATAACCCTTTATTCAGGCATTTTACTATGCCGGAATAGTATATCATCTATTTTAAATAAGGGGCGACGACCGGCTGTCTCATCTATTGACCCATAGGAGAGTAACAAAGGGTCATACTAAGTCATGTTCACATCTACTAATGTATAAATTCGGAAAGAAAAAGGAGAAATGGAAACATTTTGCTCAAATATAAGACAAATAAGAAAATAGTGGGAAATTTGACAAGTAAAGTCTGGCATAACGTTTCCTTTTATATATCCAGATAACCGATAGACATGAGTTTGAAACGAAATAAAATTAAAATAGATTAATTTGTTAATTAATTTATTTTTTTATTTAAATTTGGTTTGGTTTGTGAGAAAAATTTTCTAGTTTTTTTATAAAATAATTTAAAAAAAAAACTAGAAAATTTAATTTAATTAATAATAATAAATTATTGAGAACTAGTCTTAATTTCTAGCTAAATTTGTGCCAGCAGCAGCGGTTAAACAAATAGAATCATTCTCTTTTTAATTAAATTTAAATAAATATTATTAAAATAATTAAAATTAAAGGTGAAATTTTTTTTTAAGTTTTTAAAAAAATTAAAATTTTAATTCCTTTTATAAACTAGGATTAGATACCCTATTATTAGGGAGCTTAGCATTGTAAGTATATAAATATTATGAAAGCAAAAAATTATGGCGGTATCTTAAGCTTTTCAGAGGAATTCGCTCTATAATGGATAAAACACCTTAATCTTACTTTAATTGGTGTAAAAACAGTTTGTATACCACTATTAAAATAATAATATACAATTATTATTAAAGTATATTATTTATGTATTTAAATAAAGTTAAGTCAAGGTGCAGCAAAAATTAAAGTATGAAGTGAATTACACTGCTTTTTAGATAAGAAAATGAAAATAAGTTTAGGATTTGAAAGTAAAATTAAAATAGGAAGTTAATTTGAATTAAGCTCTAGGATATGTACATATCGCCCGTCACTCTTTTTTAAGATAAGTCGTAACAAAGTTAAAATACTGGAAAGTGTTTTAAAAATGAAATCATTAGATGTTTCATTTACAATGAAAATTTGTATACGCTTACCATTTTTTTTTAATTAATAAATGCTATTAAGTATGTTAACATAATTAGTATTAGTTAAATTATTAATTTTTTTAAAAACTGAAAAGGATGATTTATCGAAATTTTAAAAGTAAATTATATGTACCTTTTGCATAAGGGATTTTCTACAGAATTTAAAATTTTAAATTTCTAGAAATAAGTTGAGCTAAAAATTATATTAATTTTATATTTCATTATAAAATGAAAATAATTTTTAGAGGTGAAATGCTTGTCAAAATTTAAGATATCTAGTTTTATTAAAAAAAATTTAATATTGTTCTATAATAAAATTTTTTATGTGTGAAATTATAGAAAATACATCTTGGGATAAGCTAAGATTTTTTTTTTAAAGATTTTTGGGGTTTTAAAATATAGGAATGAAATTGTCCTGTATATTGTTATAAGTAATTTTTCTTAAAAGGTTAAAAAAATTAATTTTTTCTTTAATTAAAATTAATATTTATTTTAAAATAAAATGAAAGTATTAGTATAAGAATACACAATTTAATTTTAAAGAAAAAATTAAAATGTAAGATTTAATATATAGGAAAATAAATTTAAGGAATTCAACAAATATTTTTTCTGACTGTTTAATAAAAACAACTTATTTAGTTTTTATTATTAAATATAAATCCTGCTCAATGAAAATTTTTAAATTGCTGTAGTATTTTGACTATACAAAGGTATTGTAATAAGATTTTAATTGAATGCTAAAAGAATGGAATTACAGGGAAAAGTTTTTTTAAATTTAATAATAAAAGTTATTTTAATTTGTGAAGAAACAATTATGAAAATTAAAGACAAGAAGACCCTAAGAATTTATGAATTTTTAATTATGTATATGTAAATTATTTATACAAATAAAATTCTTAGTTGGGGCAACTAAAAAATATATAAAACTTTTTTTATTTAAAATGATCCATTATTAATGATTATATGGAAAAAATACTCTAGGGATAACAGCGTAATAATTTTTGATAGATCTTATAGACAAAATAGTTTGCGACCTCGATGTTGGATTAGGATACTTCTTTAATGAAGATGTTAAAGAAAGAAGTTTGTTCAACTTTTAAATTCCTACATGATCTGAGTTTAGACCGATGAGAATCAGGTTGGTTTCTATCTTAATTCTAATTCAATTTTAGTTAGTACGAAAGGAATTCTAAAAATTAAATTTTAATTTAATCTAATTTTATTTGCATCATTTTTTGGAATTATTAAAGTGGCAGAAAAGTGCCAGGAATTTAAGCTTCCTTAATGAAAAATTTCCTTTAATAATGTTAAATTTTATTCAATTTACAATTCTTATTTTGATAGTTTTATTAAGAGTAGCATTTTTTACATTAATAGAGCGAAAAATTTTAGGTTATTGCCATATTCGAAAAGGCCCTAATAAAGCAGGTATTGAAGGTTTATTTCAACCATTTAGTGATGCATTAAAGCTTTTTAGAAAGGAAATAAATTTTATGTTTTATATAAATATAACAATTCAATTTATTTCACCTTTAGTAATAATTTCAATAATATTAATAATGTGAATAATTTTTTTATATAAAAATAATACAATAAATTTAAATTTGAGTATTATTTTTATAATTTGCATTTCAAGTATTAGAAGTTACACCATTTTATTTAGAGGATGAGCTTCCAATTCAAAATATTCACTTATTGGGGCATACCGAGGATTTGCTCAAGTAATTTCTTATGAAGTAAGAATAGCTTTAATTTTAGTTAGTTTATGTTTAGTAGCAGAAAGATTTAATATAAAAAATTTTATTAACATTCAATCAAAATTTCCGTTAATTTTTAGATTCTTTTTTGTTTTTACGATTTGAATTTTTACAATTTTAGCAGAAATAAATCGAGTACCTTTTGATTTATCTGAAAGAGAATCTGAATTAGTTTCAGGATTTAATATTGAATACGGGTCTTGATTATTTGCAATTATTTTTATATCGGAATATGGAATAATTATAATTTTTAGATATATTACAAATTATTTATTTATAGGTAATATAATTTTTGTAGAAGTTTCTGTTCTTATGTTAATAACAATATTTATTATTATTCGAAGAACATATGTTCGAATACGTTATGATCAATTGATGATAATAGCATGAAAAATTATTTTACCCCAAAGAATTATTTTTTTATTTATTATTTTTTATTTAAAGCTTAATTTTTCCTTTTTAATTTGCATCATTTTTTGGAATTAGAAAAATTTGCATCATTTTTTGGAATTAGAAAAATTTGCATCATTTTTTGGAATTAGAAAAATTTGCATCATTTTTTGGAATTAGAAAAATTTGCATCATTTTTTGGAATTAGAAAAATTTGCATCATTTTTTGGAATTAGAAAAATTTGCATCATTTTTTGGAATTTAAACTTAAAAAGGTTTTAACAATGAAAATGTTAAGTGTTATGAAACTACACTATTTAAATAAAGATTAAATGAAACCTCATTAATCATAGGTTAGAAGCCTATTTGTATTAATCTTTAAATTTAATAGGATTTTGAAAATCAATAGATTCATTAACAATGAAATGCCTCAAATTTTGGCTTCTATTAAAAAATAGAAATTTTTCTAAATTCAGGCCGAAACTGAATGCAATTTAATATCGCTTTATTTTACTTAGAAAAGGATAATCTCAATTTCTAATTGCAAATTAGATTTTATTTTTCTTTCTTTAAATACTTTTCTATAATTATTTAAGCCAATCTAACATTCTATATTTATATTCATATAATAAGCCTAATAAAATTAATAAATTAATTAATATAAAAGATAAAGTAAAAATTAAACTTTTATTTATTGTTAATAAAGGGAAGGGGATGATGATAACAATTTCAACATCAAAAACTAGAAAAATAATACCAATTAAGAAAAACTTAAGAGAAAAAGGAATACGTGATAGTGAAAAGGGGTCAAATCCACACTCAAAGGGGGAATTTTTTTCCTTTATATCTAAATTCTTAAAATTTATTATCAAAAATAAAGTTAATAACATAATTAAAATAATTAAAATTAAAAATAAATAAATTATTTAATTTTATTAAAAACTTTTTAATTGGAAATTAAATGTACTGTTTATACTAATTAAATAATAAACCCATCAATATATAAATGTAAATAAAAATAATCAGACTACATCAACGAAATGCCAATATCAAGCAGATGCCTCAAAACCAAAAAAATGATTAGAAGAAATTAATTGATTTTTAATACGGAAAAATGAAACAATTAAAAAAATTGATCCAATTAAAACATGGAAACCATGAAAACCAGTAGTTATAAAAAAAGTTGATCCAAAAATTCTGTCTGAAATAGAAAATTGAGCTTGAGAATACTCAAAAATTTGAAAGGCAGTAAATATAACGCCTAAAAAAATTGTAATTTTCAAAGAATTTAAAGCAGAAATATAATTTTTATTCAAAATAGCGTGATGACTTCAAGTTACTGTAATACCAGAAGAAATTAGAATTGTAGAATTCAATAAAGGAATTTCAAATGGGTTGAAGGGAATAATATTTTTAGGAGGCCATAAGCTTCCAATTTCAATATTGGGGGAAAGGCTTCTATGAAAAAAAGCTCAAAAAAAAGAAATAAAAAAGAAAATTTCAGATAAAATAAAAAATAATATTCCTAATTTCAATCCGTTTAATACTCATTTTGTATGAAATCCTTGAAAGGAAGCTTCTCGAGAAATGTCCCGCCATCACTGAAAGGATGAAATAAAAATTATGAAAATAGCTATTAAAATTAAAGTAGAATTTAAATTATGAAAATAACTTACAAAACCTAATGTGAAAGAAAAAGCCGAAATTGATCTTGTTAAAGGCCATGGGCTTTTTTCTACTAAATGAAAGGGATGAAATATCATATGTTATAAAATAATATTTTAAGTTTCATTAATATACAATGAAATTAAAATTGCGAAAACAAATCTTTGAATAAATGCAACAGCGGTTTCTAATAAAATTAAAATTATTATTAATGGAATTGATATTACTAAAAATGTTTCTCCTAATAAAGAAATAGATGAAAGAAGATGAATTAATAAATGACCTCTAATTATATTTGCCATTAAACGAACAGATAAAGTAATAGGGCGAATTAAATTTCTTACTGTTTCAATTAATACTATGAAAAATCTTAAAAAAATAGGAGAACCCAGAGGGACAAGATGAGATATTATTATATTAGTTTTATTTAAAATTAAAAAAGTGATTATTCTAATTCATAATGGAAATGCAAAAAATATAGTAAAAATTATATGACTTGAAGAAGTAAAAATATAAGGAAAAAGGCCTAAAACATTTCTTATTAAAATAAATAAGAAAATAGAAGTAACAATTAAACTATTTTTTGTTTTTTGAGATTTTAGATTATTTTCAATTTCCTGAAAAAAATTTTTCAGCAGTTTTTTTCAGGAAATTGAAAATAATGAAGAGGAAAATCAGAAATGGTAAGGAACAATAAAAATTCATAGAAATAAAACTAGTCAATTTAGTCTAAAATTTAAGGATGTTGAAGGGTCAAAAATTAAAAATAAATTATTTATCATTGATAATTAAAATTGATTTTTTCTTTTAATTTATTAGAGAATTTTTTATTTCAATTAAATGAGATGAAATATAAAAATAATATAAGACAAGCAATGGATAATATTAAATTTGTTGATAATAATATTCAGTTTATAGGGAAAATTTGAGGAATTAAAAAACACCTAAGTAATTAAAGAATGACATTCTTTTGTTATTTTTTTTTAACTAGTTTTTCCATTGAAAGTTAATATTAACTATAAATTGGTTTAAGAGACCATTGCTTATAAATTTCAGCCATTCAATGAATTTAAAATAAAATTTATAAAATTTTTTATTGAAGTAATTTCTATTGAAATTGGTATAAATCTATGATTTGCACCACAAATTTCAGAACATTGGCCAAAATATAACCCTGGTCGGTTAGAAGAAGAAAAACATTGATTTAATCGACCAGGAATTGCATCTATTTTTAATCCTAGAGATGGAATAGTTCATGAGTGAATTACATCAGTAGATGAAATTAAAAATTTAATGTTTGTATTTATTGGAATAACTAAGTTATTATCAGTTTCTAAAAGACGAATTGAATTTAAGCTTATGTCTGATTCCGGGATTATAAATGAATCGAATTCTTTATTGAAGTCTGAATATTCATATGATCAATATCATTGGTGACCAAGTACTTTAATTGAAATTTGGGAGTTAAATATTTCATCAGTTAAATATAATAAATGAAGGGAGGGAATTGCAATAAAAATTAATGTAATTGCTGGAATAATTGTTCAAATAAATTCAATTTCTTGCCCTTCTATTATTGAGCGTCTTGTAAATTTATTTATTATAATATTAATAATTATGTAAATAGTAATAATTGTAATTATTGTAATAATTATTATTGAATGATCGTGGAAAAATGCTATTTGTTCTATAATAGGGGAATTTATATCAGAAAAAGACATTTGAGATCAAGTTATCATATGTTTATTTTAAAATAATATTATTTTGATTAAATGAATGTTCTGAGGGAGGAAAATTTAATATTCATTCAATTGAACAATTAGTTATATGAGAAGAATAGATTATCTTTTTTTCTAAGATTCTAAGCCAGATGATAGTAATGATTAAAATTACTCCTAATAATGAAATTATTGAGCCTAGAGAAGAAATAAAATTTCATTTAGAAAAAAAGTCTGGGTAATCTGAATAACGACGAGGTATTCCTGCTAAGCCTAAAAAATGTTGAGGGAAAAAAGTTAAATTAACACCAACAAATGTAATAAAAAATTGAGTTTTTATTAAAATTGAGTTTAAATTTAACCCGAAAAATATAGGAAATCAATGAGCAATTGCTCCTATAATAGCAAAAACCGCTCCTATTGAAAGGACATAATGAAAATGAGCTACAACATAATATGTATCGTGTAGAATAATATCAATGGATGAATTTGCTAGTATAATTCCAGTTAATCCTCCAATTGTAAATAAAAATACAAAACCTAATGCTCATAAAATAGGTGGATTATAATTAATATTCGAACCATGTAAAGTTGCTAATCAACTAAAAATTTTAATACCAGTTGGTACTGCAATAATTATAGTAGCTGATGTGAAGTAAGCTCGTGTATCAACATCTATACCTACTGTGAATATATGATGAGCTCATACAATAAATCCAAGTAAACCAATTGCTGCTATTGCATAAATTATTCCTAAATTTCCAAAAGGCTCTTTTTTCCCTGTCCTAAAACAAATAATTTGCGAAATTATTCCAAATCCTGGTAGAATTAAAATATAAACCTCAGGGTGGCCAAAAAATCAGAATAAATGTTGATATAAGATTGGATCTCCTCCTCCTGAAGGGTCAAAGAATGATGTATTAAAATTTCGATCAGTTAGTAATATAGTAATTGCACCTGCTAAAACAGGTAAAGAAAGTAAAAGTAAAATTGCAGTAATTAGTACTGATCATACAAATAAGGGTATTCGTTCAAGTGTTATTCCGATTGATCGTATATTAATAATTGTGGTGATAAAATTAATTGCCCCTAAAATAGATGATGCTCCTGCTAAATGAAGAGAGAAAATTGCTAAATCTACTGAAGGACCATAGTGTGATAGATTAGAGGATAAAGGAGGGTAAACTGTTCATCCGGTTCCTGCTCCTGATTCAATTAAAGAGGAATTAACCAATAAGAATAGTGAAGGTGGGAGTAATCAGAATCTTATGTTATTTATTCGTGGGAAAGCTATATCTGGAGCACCTAATATGATTGGAACTAGTCAGTTTCCAAACCCTCCAATTATAATAGGTATTACTATAAAGAAAATTATAATAAAGGCATGAGCAGTAACAATTACATTATAAATTTGATCATTTCCAATTAATGTACCAGGCTGGCTGAGTTCTATTCGAATAAGAATTCTTATTCTTATTCCTATTATTCCAGCTCATCTTCCAAAAATTAAATATATTGTTCCAATGTCTTTGTGATTTGTAGAGTATATTCATCGCGGTAAAATGGCTGAATTTTAGGCGATAAATTGTAAATTTATTTATGATAATTTCTTTTACTAAGATTTATTTTAATAATAATTTTTACTTTGAAGGTAAAGAGTTTTTTTAACTTAAAATCTTAATGAATTCATAAATTAATTAAAAAAATTAGAAATATTAAATTTATATTAATAAATAAAGTTTTATTTCTAAAATTAATACTAGAATTTTTTGTAGTTTTAAGGTTAAAAAAGAAAATAGGTGTTAAAATTTTAAAATAGAAAAATAAATTAATTAAAGAGGAAATGATTAAAATTATAATAATAAAAGTTCTAAATTTTATTAAAATAAAAATTGTTATTATTTTTATAAAAAAACCTAAAAAGGGGGGTATTCCTCCTAAAGATATGAAATTCATAATAAAATTTATTTTTTCATTAAAATTAATTTTATTGTTAGAAATGTTAAATATTGAGAAGATTTTATATTTTTTACATATTTTTAAAATTGAAAAAATAATAATTGAGTAAATAATAATATATGATACCCAAAAATTAATTTTTTTAAAAATTAAAGAAATTATTCATCCTTGATGAGAAATTGAAGAAAGAATTAATAATTTTTTAATAAGTTTTGAATTTAAGGCTAAAATAGATCTTATCAGTGTGGAAATTATAATTAAAATAATAATATTATCTAAAAAGAAATTAGAAAGAATGAATAAAGGAATAACTTTTTGGATTGACAAGATTAAAAATAATGCGTCAAAATTTAATGATTCTCTAATTGTAATGATTCAAAAATGAAAGGGAATAATAGCTAATTTAATTAAAATAGTTATATTTAAAATAATTAAAGAAATTAAAGAATTTCTTAAATTAAATTGAAATCTTGAAATGAAAAATAAAGATGACGAGAATGATTGAATAATAAAGTAAATAACTATTGAATTACAATTTTTAATTTTGTAATTATTTATAATAGGAATAAATCTTATTAAATTTATTTCTATTGATAATCAATAGATAAATCATGAATTTGAAGAAATTGAAATTAAAATTGTTATTATGATTACTCATGTCATTAACTTTTTAAAAAAAATTAATAAAGGATTTAAAATCATATTTGGGGTATGAGCCCAATAGCTTACTGTAATTAGCTTACTTTATT